TTATTAGTGTCGTCTATAATAATGACTGATGAATCAAGAACTTTCAATTGGAACGAACTGATTCTGTCAATTAGTGTTTTTTCTTATCATCTTATCCTGTCTTCATAAATTTTCTTGCAAAAAGGAAAACTTAGGTAAGTGCTTTATAAAACATATGTAAAAAAAAAAAGAACATATCTCATTTAGCTCTTTCATGCCTACCATAACTAGTTATTTTGGTTTTCTACTGGCTGCTTTAACTATAACCTCAGCTCTATTGATTGGTCTGAGCAAGATACGACTTATTTGAAATTCATTGAATGAATGAACAATTAATTCAAATAAACAAACTTTTTCTGTAGGGTTTTCAGGTATTCTCTAGTTTCATCCTTCATCCATTTTCAACTCTTGGCTTAGTATTGAGATTCATGGGCTGATTGGAATTACTATTTATTAATATTTAGGGATAGCTATTACTTTGATTTTCTCCCCCTTCAAACAAATTGAAATGATTGAAGTTTTTCTATTTGGAATTGTATTAGGTTTAATTCCTATTACTTTGGCCGGATTATTCGTAACTGCATATTTACAATACAGACGCGGCGATCAGTTAGACCTTTGATTGAGTAACATCTCTTTCTTTAATTGACCTCCTCCTTAATCTGCAGGAGGTCAATTTCAATTTGAGTTAGTAATGTTATTTTACTGTAATTCGACATTACAATGATAAGAACATGATATAATCACGCTCTGTAGGATTTGAACCTACGGCATCGGGTTTTGGAGACCCGCGTTCTACCGAACTGAACTAAGAGCGCTTTCCTATGACATGGCAGGAGATAGAACTAAACTAGAAAGAAAAGGATTTTTTCCTACCCCACCCCCGCCCCAACCCAATCTATTAGTTAGCATGCATCACAGTATTCTAAAATACTAGAATATGTCCAACTTGAGTCGACCTCGATGGATTTCCCGTTACTACCTATAAGACTATAAGAGAAGTAATATGGTAGGGATGACAGGATTTGAACCTGTGACATTTTGTACCCAAAACAAACGCGCTACCAAGCTGCGCTACATCCCTTTCCATCAGTTGTACTATGTCATTGTACAGAATCCCTGTCTTGTTTTCCAATATTATGATTTCCCCTATCCTATAGAGGATACTATTTCTCTTGCCATTTCTTCTTTTTTGTTTCTTATAGTTATAATAATAATAATAAACATATAAACATACGTATAAACATATATAAAGAAAGAATCTTTTTGGGAATGCTAGAGAAGAAGGGATTCCCTTTTGTAATTCTGTTTTAGGAACGGGTGGATCTCGTTTACCGGATTATTCTACCTAACTTTTTTAGTTAGGAGATTCTGTGTACAAATACAAGTGACCTTTAACTATATCTAACTATAGAAATAGTTATTCTATATAGTTAGATGCGTCCATCTGATAATATATCATATGCATTATAATAATAATAAAAATAAAAATAAAAAAGGAGGCTTTGCAATGCGAGATATAAAAACATATCTCTCCGTGGCACCCGTGTTAGCTACTTTATGGTTCGGTTCTTTAGCGGGTCTATTGATAGAGATCAATCGTTTATTCCCGGATGCGTTGGTATTCCCCTTTTTTTCATTCTAGTTTTTGGGCTAGAAGGGGGTGAAGAAGATTATAGATACTAAAAATTCTTTGTTACTAATTTCCTTCTTTTTTTTTTCATTTGGTTGAGATAAGAAGGAAAGAAAAAAGTGGATTGAACCCCAGCGAAGCTCGAGCTCAGGATAGAATTAATCGGGGGAGAGCAAAGAAAAAATGTGGTTTTAGGGCACAGGATGTTTGAGACCACACAAGATAGTAAATGAAATACTGAGATTAAAAAATAGTTGATAGTTAGAAAAAATTGTATTACTTAGTATTACTCCATTGATGGAAATTTAATCTTTCCCAATTCGATTTTATGTTAGAAACTTCGATTTCTTTTTTGCCCCTTTTTTTTGATTCAGGTAAAAAATAGAAGAGTTGAGTAAATCAAAAATGTAAAGGAGGTTCATGGCCAAGGGTAAAGATGCTAGAGTAATAGTTCTTTTGGAATGTACCAGCTGTACCCGAAATGGTTTCAATAAACAAAAAAAACCATCGGGCGTTTCAAGATATATTACTCAAAGGAATCGACACAATACACCCGGTCGATTAGAATTGAGAAAATTTTGCCCATATTGTCACAAGCATACGATTCACGGAGAGATAAAGAAATAGAGTGAGTAGAGCATCTGTGTTGTGTCCCCTTTTGAAGTTAAGCAAGGAAAAGGAAGAAATAACATATTATATATATATATATAAATAAATCAAATCCTATTTCCGTTGGATCCGAAAAAAAAAAATAAATAAATGAAGAAATCAAATAAAATAGGATTTTAGAGATAAGGAATGAACTATGGATAAAACCAAGCGACCCCTTCGTAAATCCAAACGATCTTTTCGTAGGCGTTTGCCCCCACCAATTGGATTGGGGGATCGAATTGATTATAGAAACATGAGTTTAATTAGTCGATTTATTAGTGAACAGGGAAAAATATTATCTAGAAGAGTGAACAGATTGACCTTGAAACAACAACGATTAGTTACTATTGCCATAAAACAAGCTCGTATTTTATCTTCGTTACCTTTTCTTAATAATGAAAAACAGTTTGAGAGACCTGAGTCAATCCCTAAAACTGCCGGCCCTAGTATCAGAAATAAATAGGCCTACTCCTGAAGAAAAAAACTTTAATTGGAACTCAAACTTCGATTGAAGTTCTTTTGGAAAAGCCGAGAGATTTTATTGTCACGTCGTAATAGAAAAAAAGAATCGGTTAAGAAGAAATCTTTTTTTTTAACGTGTTGGTTCATTCTTTCTCTTAACATATGAATTTATACTGTACCTCCCCGGAGTTCATTCTCCGGGGAATTCCGTTTAAATCATTTCGTTAAATTCTTCACATTCTCCCGATTTGATGATCTCATTAGAAATCATGTAAAAACAATTCCTATTTGATATAGCTATTTGCGCAAGTATTTTACGATTTAGAAGCAATTGTCTCTTGTACAAATCGTGTATTAATCGACTATAACTATAGGATACCCCGCCCCCCCGGATTATAGCATTTATTCGAGTGATCCACAAACGACGAAAATCTCTCTTTTTCCGGCCTCTATCCCGATGAGCAGAAACCAAAGCTCTCATTTTCTGTTGAGTAATAGTTCGAGTAAGTCTTGAATGAGCCCCTCGAAAAGTTGATGCAAATAAACGAATTTTTGTTCGGCGCCTGCGAGCTATATATCCTCGTCTAACTCTGGTCATTGAATCAAATAAAACTTTGATGAATAACTAATTGATTTTTTTCTTTCAGTCATTCTTACCCTTCCCTAGTTTAATAATTAATAACAAAACGGATTATTCCGATGTATAAAATATAAATTCCAACGGCTTTTGCTACTATGACCTTCCCAACCACTATTTTCTATTTCTTTCAGGCATTTCACCTCCAAACAAGAAATTGGACCAATATAAATAGAATATTGTATTGGACATAAAAAAAAATAGTAAAAAAATAGTAAAGTAAAAAGTAATAAGTAATGGTAGTAAATTACGAAAAAAAAATAGCGGTTTCCATCGTTTCTATGGTCACTTCTTAAACGGTGAGGCCCTCTCTATACACCGGAGCCCCTTCCTCATTTAATCAAAGTTATTGGGAACTTGTACAGTTCACACAAACCTTTTGGCTCTACCCATGAATTATCGAGTAATAGGTCTTTTCACAATGAAGATCTATCCATACAGTAACGGCATTTAATTAGGAAGGTTGGCTAGGTAGCTGGCCCTCTTAGTCCGTTCTTGCAAGAGTTGGAACAAAATCTTCCCGCTCTTAAATACTATTTTCCCGCTTAATGGATAACCATTGCTACCAGTGGGGAATTGCTTTTCAACTCCAATTGAATTGATTGGATTTGCACCAATGGAAGCCATAAATTCCCTAAAATATAGGATAGGGTTCCGGGCTCATCGATTCTACCCTATTCATTGCTACCGATCATTGATACTGGGAAAATCATATTGTTTTCTTCAGCTCATGATCTAAACGAGTCGCACATACACCCTAGTACATGTTCCTCGGCGCTGAGGACACCCCCGAAGAGCAGGGGATTTCGTGACATTTCGGATTGGCTGTCTTGTGTTTCTAATAAGTTGTTTAATGGTTGGCATCTTGAATTCTGAATCGTATACCGAATGGGCTGGTTTAGATCCATCCTAACCGGATGATTATGAATTATTTCATACTTCAAGTAATTTGACTGGGGTAAGAAAAAGGAAAAAATACGAAATTACAGATTATTTGAATTATGGCTCGAAACAGGATTGCAGGTTTATGTGAAATTCCCGCTATTTTCGACGGCTACAAGATCAACAATGCCATGAGCTTGGGCTTCTGTTGCTGACATAAAGACATCCCTTTCCAGGTCTTCAGATACAACCCATAAGGGGTTGCCCGTTCTTTGTACATAAACCCTTGTGAGGGTTTCGCGGAGTTTCAGTAATTCTTCCGCTTCCAGGATAAATTCTCCTGTAGGTGCCTCATAAAAAGAACTAGCAGGTTGGTGGATCATAACCCTGATGATATAAGATAATAAAAGGTTCTTCTGCTTCGCACGGTCCCGCGAAGGGAAGGAAAAATAGAACAAGAAGAAAAAAGAAAGATAGAATTGAACAACCGTACAGGCATGTTTTGCGCATTGCATACGGCTCTGTTATGGAATTTTGTTTTCCCTCCCCTCTTTAAGAGAGAGAAAAATAGGATCTATCAGATCCAGTAAGCCATTTACCATCCTTTTTTAGGAGGAATCCAAAAATACTATGATGGTTCCGTTGCTTTAGATATTTTATCTTATTATCTATCTCGTTTGCAATTCAGCAATCCCAAAGTGTTTTCTTGATCCGAAAAACGAAGGAAAAATGAAAATGATCTTTTTTTTGTATTCTTTCATAATATAAATATTGGAAAGAGACTTCGAGTGTAGAAGCAAAAGGGTTTGTGACGCTGAAACGGATCCCCCATCCATAAGATCAAATCCGGAATAACCTTTGTTTCATACTACTACCTCGATACATAATCACATGTTGTGAAAAACAAACAAAATTGTTTGCTCATATCAAATCCCAAATGCCATGCTATTATTACTTAATATTCATATTTTATATGGCGAAGGCATAGTCTTCTTCTTTTTTTTTCTTAAAAAAACTCATTGGCGCCAAGCGTGAGGGAATGCTAGACGTTTGGTAATTTCCCCTCCGACCAGGATGAAAGATCCCATTGAAGCTGCTAATCCCATGCATATTGTATGTACATCTGGTGACACAAATTGCATAGTATCATAAATAGCTATTCCCGGGATTACCCATCCGCCGGGAGAGTTTATAAACAAATAAAGATCCCTAGTACCATCCTCTATACTGAGATATACCATCAAACCAACAATTTGATTCGAGATCTCGCTATCAACTTCTTGGCCTAAAAAAAGTAATCTTTCTCGATGAAGTCGGTTGATTAGGACAAAATTTTATCCCTTAGGAACCGTACGCGCATCTTTAGATGCATACGGTTCAAAAAAAAAATAAAAAAATTGTGTGAAAGAAAGAATCAATGTGTCGACCCCAGCCCCCCTTTTCGTAGCAAGCTTTTACTAAGGAAAGAAACCAAGCTAAAGAGGGCTTTTCCCCGATTTTTAAAGAAAGATGAATAAGTTTCCAATTACTTCTTTTTAACCTATAAAAAAAAGAATTCATTGAACTTATCGAATTAACCTCTCATTGATGTATTGTCACATTGAGATTCAAATCACAATGTTATTTTCTTGTTCCTGAATGGGTCCCCTCAATTCTTTTTTTAGGTTTATTTTCTACTCCGGGTAAAGATCCGCCCGAATTGGATTCGCACATATAGGACAAATGCTGCCTATACCACTTCTTTTTGGTACAATTTTTTTTTTCAATTTCTTTTCATCATTTCTCATGTTTTCTTTTTCAAAATAGGCAATGTATTTATCATATTACTTGATTGATTGGCAAGTTTGAGGTCGCTTCTATGATTAAGATTAAATAAGAATCTTTTATGATACTAGTAGTAAATGTGTAGGATTACTAATTTGAAATTTTCTGAACGGAGCCTGTATACTTTAATTTTTTAATTTAAAAATTTATATTTATTTTTTTTCTTGTTAATCTAACCATAAATCTTATTAATTGATAATAATCCCCAAAATCAACAAACAAATAAATTGATCTAATTACACTTCACGCTCCGAATTCTTGATAGTTTATGATATAATCAATCTTTCTTGGGGAAGACGGGGGATATCTCAATCGGGAGAGAGAACGGGGAAATACCATATGACCCAATATGTCTGACAAGTCGCACTATACGTCAACCCAAGCCGCGTCTTCCTCTCCAGGACTCCGAAAAGGTACTTTTGGAACACCAATGGGCATAAAATGAAAGAAAAGGGAGTTAAGTACTATACTTTACTTTTATGTGGAAACGTAACAATAGATTTTTTTGTCTTCCTATTTTTCTTTTCTCGTTTTCCTAGTCGAATATTGTTGTTTATCATATTTTATCCATAGATTTAGGTTGAATAAAGTCAAAATCTTACGAATGGATCGCCGAATGATGAGCAAGCCTTTTTGTATTGCATTTGCTCCAAAAGTGGGCCCAATCCCCATTGCGTATTGGTACTTATCGGGTATAGAATAGATCTGTTTCTCTTTGCTCCTACGAACGGAATTATTCAATTATTACTAACGGAACGGAATAAATTAAATAATAAATATGAACTGTTGATTCGAGATAATCCAATGGAAGGGTAAGGTGCACAGCATAGTCTTTTCCAACTCAATGCGAGAAAGTCACATAGTGTCTATTTTTTTTTTTCATAAAGGGGTTTTTCTATGGGTTTGCCTTGGTATCGTGTTCATACCGTCGTATTGAATGATCCCGGCCGATTACTTTCTGTCCATATAATGCATACAGCTCTGGTTTCTGGTTGGGCCGGCTCGATGGTTTTATACGAATTAGCGGTTTTTGATCCCTCTGACCCTGTTCTTGATCCAATGTGGAGACAGGGTATGTTCGTTATACCCTTCATGACTCGTTTAGGAATAACAAATTCATGGGGTGGTTGGAGTATTACCGGGGGGACTATAACGAATCCGGGTATTTGGAGTTATGAAGGTGTAGCCGGGGCACATATTATGCTTTCTGGTTTGTGCTTCTTAGCAGCTATCTGGCATTGGGTGTATTGGGACCTAGAAATATTCCGCGACGAGCGTACGGGTAAACCCTCCTTGGATTTACCCAAGATTTTTGGAATTCATTTATTTCTTGCCGGAGTGGCTTGCTTTGGGTTTGGAGCATTTCATGTAACAGGCTTGTATGGTCCTGGAATATGGGTGTCCGACCCTTATGGCTTAACCGGAAAAGTACAACCTGTAAATCCATCTTGGGGGGCAGAAGGTTTTGATCCTTTTGTTCCAGGAGGAATAGCCTCTCATCATATTGCAGCGGGGACATTGGGTATATTAGCGGGCCTATTCCATCTTAGTGTCCGCCCGCCCCAACGTTTATACAAAGGATTACGTATGGGCAATATTGAAACTGTCCTTTCTAGTAGTATCGCTGCTGTCTTTTTTGCAGCTTTCGTAGTTGCTGGAACTATGTGGTATGGTTCAGCAACTACCCCAATTGAATTATTTGGGCCCACTCGTTATCAGTGGGATCAAGGGTACTTTCAGCAAGAAATATATAGAAGAGTTAGCGCTGGGCTAGCCGAAAATCTGAGTTTATCAGAAGCTTGGTCTAAAATTCCCGAAAAATTAGCTTTTTATGATTACATTGGTAATAATCCGGCAAAGGGAGGATTATTCAGAGCAGGCTCAATGGACAACGGCGATGGAATAGCTGTTGGCTGGTTAGGGCACCCCGTCTTTAGAGATAAAGAAGGTCGTGAACTTTTTGTCCGCCGTATGCCTACCTTTTTTGAAACATTTCCAGTAGTTTTGGTAGATGGAGACGGAATTGTGCGAGCAGATGTTCCTTTTAGAAGGGCGGAATCCAAGTATAGTGTGGAACAGGTAGGTGTAACTGTTGAGTTCTATGGTGGTGAACTCAATGGAGTTAGTTATAGTGATCCTGCTACTGTGAAAAAATATGCTAGACGTGCTCAATTGGGGGAGATTTTTGAATTAGATCGTGCTACTTTGAAATCAGATGGTGTTTTTCGCAGCAGTCCAAGGGGTTGGTTTACTTTTGGACATGCTTCATTTGCTTTGCTCTTCTTTTTCGGCCACATTTGGCATGGTGCTAGAACCTTGTTCAGAGATGTTTTTGCTGGTATTGATCCAGATTTGGATTCTCAAGTAGAGTTTGGAACATTCCAAAAAATCGGAGACCCAACCACAAGGAGACAAACAATCTGATACAACATTGCTCTGGTATATGTATATTTCTCTTCTATTTTTTTTGCTAATCTAATATAGAGTATCGGAAAAGTCTTGATTTGGATCATTGCTTTCCTTTGACTCTTTCCCCTTCTTCCGGGAAACGATTCCAAATGCACAGGTACGTAAGCTATAATTGTAAACCACGATCGAATCTATGGAAGCATTGGTTTATACATTCCTGTTAGTATCGACTCTAGGGATAATTTTTTTCGCTATTTTTTTCCGAGACCCTCCTAGGATTTCTACTAAGAAGATGAAATGATTTTTGATTATCTCAATTTCAATTAAAATAACAAACCTCCCAATATAATAGGGAGGTTTGTTATTTCAACTAGTCCCCGTGTTCTTCGAACGGATCTCTTAATTGTTGAGAGGGTTGCCCAAAAGCGGTATATAGGGCATACCCGGTAAAGCTTACAAGTGAACCAGATATGAAGATGGTGACTAGGGTTGCTGTTTCCATTATTATCGAATTTTAAGACCATGAATGGTGGATCTACGTTACAATAAGATCCGTTTATTTACAACGGAATAGTATACAAAGTCAACAGATCTCAATCAATGCAATAGGATTTATGGCTACACAAACCGTTGAGGATAGTTCCAAATCTGGGCCAAGACGAACTGTTATAGGGGATTTATTGAAACCTTTGAATTCGGAATATGGTAAAGTAGCCCCTGGGTGGGGAACGACCCCCTTGATGGGCGTCGCAATGGCCTTATTTGCGATATTCTTATCCATTATTTTGGAGATTTACAATTCTTCCGTTTTACTGGATGGAATTTTAGTCAGTTAGTTCTATAATAACTACGAAGTCCTGATGTTTCAATCAAAATCAAGAAAACCCGGGCTTTTCCATTCAATCCTAAATTTTGGAAGACTCGGGTTACTGGGTTGGTAGTTCGATCGTGGAATTCCCTTGTTTCGGTATTTCCGGAATATGAGTGTGTGACTTGTTCTAATTGATCCTATTGATAGTACAGAAAACAGATCTGTCATCTCGATAGAGATGGGCTTTGCCTCGTCGGATATTTATTCGAGTATCTGGAGCACAGAATATATGGAATAGATCAAGAAATATTTGAACTATGATTCATGCGTACTATTCATACCTCGCAGCCGGACTCCCAAAAATGTGTAAAGGGGTCTCAAATAGTTTTTCTTCTTTCCGAAGCACTCTTATCCTAGACTGAAGGAGATATAGCTATATTTACTTGGATTTTTATTTTTATCCATAACACCCATTATCCATTCATTGATAAGTGATGATCAAAGGGTTCTTACTCAAAGAACTTTTTGGTTTGGGGGCTTTTTGAATCATCGTGGTTCTAGTATGAATCTGAGGTTTTAATCAAATCATAGGGTCTCAACAAGAGAATTCCTATAAATTCCTATTAATTTCTAGTAAAATTTCTAGTAAATAGTGTAAAATTTCTAGTAAATAGTATAGTTAATAGTTAAATAGTATAGTATAGTAAATTCG